ATATCATCAATAGAATTCGTTCCTCATGTCAGTACTGGGAGGAAGGTCTTACCTTCTGGACAGCTTATAGGTTCTTGTAGAGAACCCATTCTCTTATTTTCTAACATTTCTAGTACCTCTTTTAGTAGATCAGAGTGGTCTGCTGCTCTGACACTACCTAGCTACAAGATTTCTGGACGGGAAGATGCGGAAGTATCTACTCGTTACGGGTGTCAAAGTCTGGATTTCATATAGTCAAGAAAGGACGTGCCGAAACGTACGAAATAGAAGAAATGTCGTAAATAGATAGATTTTTTGGTTAAATACATTACAAGATGTTTTACCATGCTTTCCATACCGAATGAGTTGTTAGGCGAGGGCCGAGAGGACGAGATTCAATATCTTCTTCGTATAGACGAACTATACCAGAAAACGAAGCGGGGATAGAGAGATTATGGGAATCCATCTACACTTACTGCCGACCCATAGAGTAAATGACATGGTCAATATTAGCCAACTCACTAAGTGTTGAGCTGGATGAAAACCGGGTGTGATTGAGGCACAGAAGAAGTTCTTTTCGTCGAGATTGGCTTGGTCTTCCGTCTACTACTGGAATGAAATCGGCTTCCTTAAGAACCCCACCGAATCTTCCTCCAAAACAATACATATAGGAGAGGGGTATAAGAGAAGCCCCGGAACTACGCTTAAAGCTTCATTCCGATCGATTCCAGTCGAAACGCCGCTACGCCACATCAGTTGACTATGAAGAGAAAAATGAAAAACCTACTCATTATTTGGAGGTGAATTATAGAACATTAAAAGCTGTGGTATTTTATGGACCTAAGATAGGTCACATCCCTCACGACATAAGATTGAAAGATCTAAACCTTCTTCTTTGTAGCGGAAAGGGACACGGCTAAAACATATCAAGATCGGTTCGCTCATAGGGGCATTTCTAGTAGTGTTTGAACAACAAAGTAATTCAACAAGACAGAAAGAAGAAAGAAAGGAACCTGCAGCCGGGGAATACTCTAAAAGAATTCTCTTTCCAAGACGGAAAAGAAAGTCTTATGAAACAAGGGGAGAGATCAAAACAAAGTCTGATGACGACGCCAGTGAAGGTTCGAAAGGTCAATAAAAGAAGAAGAGGAATCTCCTCCTTTGAAGGGAAGAAGAATCTGGTTCCTCGTCAGTAAAGTGTATATTAGAACGAGAATACCTCGGCTTCCTACGCTACTAGAACATCTTGGGCACTCTTGTTCAGCTGGTTATGGAAAGGGGATTCCACCCTGTTTACACTCCATCTCACTTGAGAAAAAGGGATGTCTCCCGGGTTAACTTCCTTTCAGAAAGGATGTCCACCCACGATTGAAAGAAAGATGAAACTGGAGTTATAAGTCCTAGAGCAGATGGGCTTCGAACGAGATGGGAAGAATTCAGACAGGACGGATTTGCATCCTGGGCTTGAACCAGCTACGCATAGATGAGGGAAAGTAGGCTTTCCCGAAGGTTAACGGATTGGAATCCTTGACGGGGGCCAGGAGTTTAAGCTCTTAGTATCCTCACCTCACGGCTGCTTCTAGGGCAAGTGAAGTTAGCGCAGGGTCTTGCTAGTGCTGGTCAGCTAGGTCATAGCAATTCTCCTCAGTGCGTATAGGCTCTGTGCTAGTTGGGCAGTTTCCGTTATGTAGATATTAGCATTTCCATGCGGGTAGCTATGGTACGGCTATGTTAGAAGATATCTGTGCTTCTTCCAGCAGGCTTTCTTCCGAGGGAGAACCAAAAGAGCTAACCGGAGCGGTTACACCTTAAACCTAAGTCAAGGCGAGTTCCTAGGATAGATGATAGAATAGAAAGGGGGCCCTAAGATAGATTCCTGTCAGACAGCTCGTGGCCTAGCTACCAGATAGAAAACAGTCTTACCTGTCCTAGCTTGATATAAACCTAGCAAGAGGAGCTACATCCTACAGGAAAGATATTGATTCGTTGCCCGGCAGGTCGCTTAGCTGCACGGATTGCATCTTCGCCTTCGGTTCGGCTCGAAGGATATATGATCTTTACTGTTACGAGGAGAACATCGTACTAACGGGTACCGTAAGAAGAGACAATCTAGTCTTATCTTGCCTTACCTATTCGAACCTAAACCTTAGGAAACCTTGGAACAACCTCCCAGTCAGGTAAGGAAGGGAAAGGAGAGCACTAACCCTAAGATAGATTCTTTCTTCTACGTTGCTCGTCCCCTAGCTACAATCCACAAGAACAAAGGAAAGATACCTCAGATAGTCTTACCTGTACTCAACCTTTATTACCAGTAGGAAATAGGAAAGATACTAAAATAAGAGTACTCACTACACATGCTTACCACATTCAAATCGAAGAACTTACACCCTGTCCTAAAGGAAAGAAAGGACGAGAAGGAAGTCACTCCTATCCATACGTTATAGAGCCATAGCTAAACGACCTTACGGAAGGAAGAATATACCGATAGCGAGAATAGAGTGTATTAGCTGGGCCGAGGTATAGATAGTTCTATAACGGTGTTGAAGTGGTGGTTCTAAAGAGGTTGTAAGTTAGGGCCTGAACGAGGAGATCTCGCTGGTCGATAGGAGAGTTGGATTGTTCGGAAGGAATCAGCAGGTTAACAAGAACAACTGCCAGCCAGGACATAAACAAATACAGGACCGAGCGAAGGAGTATACTCATTACCAGAATTTCTTTTATTGGAAGTTAGGCTAGGGTGGACAGTGGGAGTTCAACTAATCTAGCTCGAGCATGCTTTAGCTCCGGCCCATACAACTAGTTTCAAGGTTTTCCGGCTTCATTGGATTGTGTCCTACCAGGTTGGAGTTCCATCAGTAACTGTGAGCGAACCTCGGAACCCCACAACACGACCGATAGTGAGCCGGGTACAACCGAAGGGGAGTATCTTCACCCATCAGGTGTTCCGTTCAGGCGGCTGTCCATTCAAATTGTTCACTCATCATTACAGCTTTCTAGATGTGGACCACGCGGGATAGTTCCATTTTCTTTCTTTTATGTTGGCTGGACCGTGGGTGGGAGGAAAGTCCTAACTCACTTGATACCGGTTGGCCTAACTAACTATAGTTGCTGTCCGAGGGCAAGGAGAACTAACTTGAGTTCCACTATCTTCCCTTCGCGCGCATACATACATTCTTGACTTAGGATTATTTTGTTCTCCTAAACCAGTCTCTCTCCTCAACCTAGACGAGTAATTGGTCTCACCTAATCCAAGTATAATACCAAACAGGACCTTCTCGCGCATTATATTATAAAAATAACCTTTCAGATGCTTTTGACGAATACGAACGAGTCTTTGTTCTCCTACGGCAGGGGTAGTGAGTAGCTACTGACCCGTGATGGAGCTCCTGTACTATCTGTTTTTTATCCTAAGGCTGGTATAACACTTGACCCTTTACGAGTCTTTGCTCAGGCTGGGGGATTAAACCTAATTGAAGAGGTGAGGTGCAGAATTGGTCTTCCTGGACCAGAGTGTTTTCTTTGTTTCACCCAACTTCCACAAGCTTACAGTTCGGGAGATTAGTGCTAGATGTCAAATTCCTCTCACAGCAGACCTAGGCAAGTACCTAGGAACAAAAAAAAAACTCCTCTTTCCGGTGAGTAAGTAGAGAAAGATTTCCTTACTTAACTGACAGTTGAATCAAGGAAGAGTTCTTTCTCCTTACCACTTCATATGAGAATTCATCTTCTCTCTGCTTACAGTTTATTGAAGAAGTAGGTCTCCTCATCCCGCTATTCTTTCCTAAAGTCAGGAACCAAGCTACGGATGCGCCCCCTATCTTTCTTTTGAAACAAGTGACTTTTCCTCCCCCATCTTGCTAGTGACCATTTGATACCTCTCTTCAATAAGTTAACCTCGGGAGCTCCAGACATAAGGAGGCACCCGGAAAACGAGACTAGTTTGAATATTGCCAATCATACCTTTAGAAGTAGGTACCCCGGGATTCAAAGGGAAGAAAACGAAAAAGTCAAAGGGGAGTAGGCCTTTTACCACGAGCAACCTCAGGAGTGAGAGAGCTCTTCTTTATCTTTCTTCTTCTTCCCATACTCTATCCAGGGGTTCTAGCTATGGCTTACTTGCTTGCATGGGAGATAGGGGTTGCTTACTGTCCCATTACTTACGATCATCCCTGGGAACTTTGAACTGAAACGGATGACTGACTCGAACGAGAGTATAGATAGAAAAAGGGGTACGATAGCAGGCTGACTGACTCACTGGTTAGAGCGTAGGGCTGACTTGATAGATGGTTTATCCCAATCCTATCCTTACTCTTAGGATCCCCTTCCTTACCTTACTTGAGAGAGCGTTTTACTAACTACTGGAAAAGAGGGTAGGTAGGGAACGAGGCTAACTCCTACAACTCAAAGGCTGGGTTTGCTTGCTCATACAGCACGAGGGAATGACTACAACGCTGACTCTAGAACCTGACTTGACTTATGAATATGAAAGATCCTGGGGACTGAGCGCGCTTCCTCTATTTATCCCGTGGCAAAAGAACCCTCCTTACTTCTACAAGGCATACTTACGCTTACTTTTCAACTTCTGGCACCTTCTCACCTTACTTGATAGCACGTGGGAATGACTAGCTCTTGCTACAGAACTAGCACTTGGGAGTAAGAAACTTATGTTAGCTCTATCCGCAGGGCACTGAACTTATTCGTCAGCGCAAGGGCTAGGTTTGAATCTCCTTCCCTACTCCTCCAAGCCCATAGGCAAGGGCTATTCTAGCTAGCTCCTGCTAATCAACTGATGACAATAGTTAGAAAACACTTTTCTTTGGGCCTATGCAAATGATTCTTCTGATGCATCTCCAGATGCTAATTCTTCGGCGGATGAAACTGTGGAGTTTGGTCATTGTCTTCAATTACTGACGATTCTCAGATCGTCTTATCGTCTTCCTCTTATCATCTAGTAGGAAGAAGATGATGCCTAACTACGACAATGACATCCAAGAATCCAGTTGCCATTCCAGCTACGCAACCATGAGAAAACAACCGTAGGTTTCGCTCAATGACGGAACCTGGACTCAAAGCCAGGCTTCCCACGTACCGGATTGGAAAAAGTCGCCACGTAGTTCTGACTTGCATGTCTCCGAGTAACGAATAGACTAGCTCTATCTCTCAATTGCCGGTACTGTGCTCGAGAAGGTCCCCCACCTTCTGGGCACCATCCTCGGGACCATCCTTTAGTCATCTCCATGGTTGCTTCTCCCCGCAATGCGAGAATCTAATTGTATATGTGTCCCCTCCGTTTTCAAACAAGTAAGAAGTTTCTATGAGATAACTGGCCAGTTTACACTCGTCTTGGTAGAGCTGATCTGCTTCATCGACTTTGAGTACGACTTGTAAGCCTCTTTGGCCAAAGTACGCTTCCCAATTCTCATCTGGATTCATCTTGTTTGGTTTCTATGGACTTATTCTCGGGTAAGAAAGCAGAACTTCACCTCTTTCTGTTGCTGAACACAAACCTACTTTCACGTCACTCAGCTCCTCGGCTCACTTCGGTTGAAGCGTAATCCGGGCTAAAAAAATCCATTTTAGCACATCGGCGATCTCGATCATCTACTCGTGGTTTCGAACTGACTATCTTCTTTTTTCACCGGGCTTGGACCATGTCTCCCGAACCATGGTTCTGTAGTCAAAGAAAGGCGCCATAACGGTTTCTGACCCAATCTTCCTCAATCATACCAGTTTCTGCCAAGACTCTTTTCAAAACTCCTCCGACACGAGTCCTAGTCGTTGCGCTGCGGTCCGTTTCCCGGCTTCGTCAATATCCATATAAGAACTGGCACAAAAGAAGGGAGATCCAGATGATCCATACGAACATGCATTTTTCAATCAATTCTCTATATTCAATAGGCTCTCTCGCTCTTTTGGTATTATCTCGCCTCCCCGCCCCTCACCTGGCTTAAAATAAAAAGCCCCAGGCCTCGCATTGCGTTATGCACTTTTTTCATTTGAAAACCTTTCGGGCTAGCATAGCAAGGCAACCAGATCCGGATTCGGGTGGAGTCTTTGCTTCTTCGTCAGAGAAAGGGAAAAGGACTGGTTCTTCACGTTGACACTCAACATGGAGGGTCTCAACCACAACAATTGACCCCCTCCACTGCGTATTCCCGTTTTTGGCTTCACTCCCTGATCAAGGTTGAGAAAGGACGGGAGAGAGACATACTAAATTCAAGATTCTCCGTCAAATCTTTATAGATAAAGTCAATATCAGCTGACAACTGCACAAGTGAACATTCAAATGAACTCTCATTACCATCACCTAAGCCTACTGTATTCTACGAATATGAGCAGGTGTTCATGGTTGCTTTCATCTCTCTTCTAGAGCAAGATGGGGGATGGATGGGAGGAAATTTGCTTCTTCGCTAACCTTTGCGAAAGCTCTCTCTTCGCGCTCTTTATAATCTCTGCTCTCTTCGTCCTCGGCGTTAACTGCGGCGACAATACGTTCTTGTACCCGATTCTCAGAGGAATCTCGTCGTCGTCTTACCTCTGGAATGCCGTCGATCGGAGCCTCATTCCTGATCTCCTCGGTAAGCTTTTCTTCTCTCTCTGGGTTCCGTTTCTTTGATTTTCTCTGCTTTTGAAATGGATGGGTTCTTTGGATCTTCCCGATCGGCGGGACCGAGTCCGGTGATGGATGGAAAGAAGTCAATTTAAAGCACTAATTCTGTTCTTTGATCGGGGGTCTCATAGATCTTCTCGTTCGGGTGTAGGGCAATGCTCTTTCTTTGTTTGATCTCATTATAAAGTCCAGTTCAAGCTTGGGATGGCGGATCAGAGAAGATATCTTTGTTCTCGAGTTCTTGATTGTTGTAGTAGGCAATTTAATAGATCGGTCAGGCTGAAATGGCACTGGAGACCAGTAAAAACGACTAGACTTTGGGAGCAGGAGCAGGCAAGGGGGTTATAAGGCTATTGTTTAGCAAGTGAAGTGAAAAAACCTCGAAATCAGAGCCTCACGTAGCAATCTCCTTGGTCTGCAATTCCGTCTTAGGAGCCACAACTGCAGATTCAGTCATTGGCGGAGCTCCATGTGAGGAGCCACAAAACTAAGAGAAAGAGGCAATGTTAATTGACTATATTCATAGCCCTTTATTTTATATTCTATTTTTATCGAAAAAGCATATGTTGATCCGCCCTGCATCAATCCTTACGATTGTTCTATGACTCTCTCCGTTCGAAGGTTTGATTCCAATTCTTTTTATGCCATCGCCGTAAGAGATCTTGTTGTGTCGGGTTCCAATGCCGATTGAGAGACAGAAGAGTAAGTTCATGAACCGTTCATCAAGCGAGAGCCCGCAGACAGGAAATGAAATATTGTCAATCACCGCGTAACGTAAATAGTAGAGGTACGACGGGCATGCTTCCTTCAAAGACGGGCAGATCGATCAAAAATCAAGAATCTTCTTGTGTCTGCTCTCTGAAGTTTAAACCACCACGGCAGACTGTTCCCCATTAATTGAGTAGATCGCGTCACGCCACTCGTTCTTTCTTCACCGCCACGCAAGGAGTCCCATTCTGCAAGGATAGTTGTGGTTAGAATCACAAGCACATAATGTAGCTAAAATCACGAGTATAATCATAGCTAAAAAGGCTCGCCCTTCTGTTGGAGCAGCTGCTCTCCGAGTCGCGGAGATATCGTATTTCTGAATAGTTACCTCGTTCCATTCACCACAGGGCATCCGTCTTCCTAACATCATCAGTCTTGTCCCTCCGAAACCTTGCTCTATCAAAACCATTGCTAGAAGAGTCGATCACTAAACCCTTACATAACCATAACATAGGTGGCTTAATAACCTTTGCATAGAGCCGCACTTGAAAGAAAGGATACATCTGAGCTGATTGAATTGAAATTCTTGTGCGTATCGCGATGCTCCTTGCTTTTGCCGTGGAAAGGGCTTCGTCTTGGCTTTGTCTGGTAAGTTGCGATGGCTTCAGGACACATTCTTTCGAAGAAAATGACATGGATAACTAGAGAACCATTACAATAGGAAATAACAGATCTATTCACTTAAGTTGAAAAAGCTGCTTCATGGATATCTACCTAGGGAAGGTCGAAAGCGGAAGGAAGTAGAAAAGAAATAAGATCGTGCTTCGTTTACTACACCGGCAATAGGATCGGTTCAGATAAAAAGTAGATTAGGTTAGAAAAGCCGTATTTTGATCCTAAAGACCTTTTCCACTCATAAGAGGGAGATCAAAAGTGGAACAACGAGAAAGCTATTCCTTACTGCCCGGAAAGCTAGGACGTTCGATCGGGTTATCCATGAGGGCTAATCCCAATGGGCGATCATGTGGGCTTCACTCCAGTAGTATAGCCTGGAGTCCCGGAATGAAACTAAGTATATAACTGCTGCAAGCAAAACCGTCTGTATTATGTAGTGGGCGGCAGTGTTGAAAGGTGCAGATAATAAGGCCATTCATGGAGGACGACACCCATTGTCGACATATGTCTGGAATCTCTTTCGCACCCTCTCTCTATGGTCGAGCACTCTTTCACACCCTCATTCTATGTCTGGCCTTCTATTGATAGTCAAAGTCGGTAACAGCCCCATAAGCTACGGGATTAGCGGATCCTGTGCAGGTCTGTAACTCCGTAGCCGAGTAGGACAGGGTTGTATAAGTCCACTGCTCCGCTATTCTATTCTCACACATGCCTCTTCTCAAACCGTCGCATAGCATAGATCATATCATTTGGAAGGTGCCAATGAAGATGTAAACCTCATTAACTCGGTTTTAAGGGTTTTAGGACCTTAGATTCGTCGCCTTCGGTTCGATCGTTGGTCCGTGCTTCGGGGAAAGTCTACCCAATTCCGACGATTTCCTTCCATACTCGGCAAGCAGCAGCTGGTTTGGGACTCTGCGAGGAGGATCACTTCATTGCCTTCACGAGCGGGATCACGTCCTCCATTACGAGCTTGTACAAAAGCTTAGAAGGCTACCCTCTTAGCTACTCATATGAATTGGCTCGTATCCCATACATAGCCCGCCTAAATTGGAGTACGGCCCCCATCTCAGTCAGAGCAGACATACTCCAAAGAGGAATGCATCATTCATACATAGAATTAGACAAATGCGCATGAATTTCATCCCTATTTTGGATTCATTCCGTGTAGTCAGGGGCTGTACCTAGTTCCGGGTCAACGAATGAAACAACTGCCTCTCCCTCCCCCGTCCATCTAAGAGTTCTATTTCCTCCAGCTCCCTCCGATGCCGGCAGATTAATTCCCCAACCAAGCCAATCGATTCCATTGGTGAAAAAATAGCTGATGCGAACTCGGTAGTGCTACTGAAACCACTGGTATTGTTTGTGCATGTTTCGTTGCCGGGAAAGAAAGACCTCTCTTTCGGGATCCGTCCCGCCCCTAGATGTAGTAGTCAATCAGCGGGTCATTCAAAGAAGCTTTCTCGTGGGAAGTCTGAGTTCCGTGTACCTGAGTAGAAATATCATATAGAAAGTCACTAATTGAAAGCATCAGTAGCAACTTACCTTCGCTCAATAACATAGTCGTTTTTGCCCACAGGTACCCTACGACGGCCTATAACAGCTGTAAAGTGATCTCAGCGTAGTTGTCCTGTCCTATAAAATGGTTTCTCTCAAGATTCTCCATACATAAACATAGGCAACGAATTGGAATACCACTTTGACTCGAACTCTCAATAGCGTATAGGGATTGTCTATTTCATTCCGACCAGATTTCCCGAACCTCTTCTATCTCGATGCCATGGTTTCTTTCTTTATTAGAAGCTAGGCAACCACCCTTCTCTTCTATACGGAATGTCTTTGGAAGCTGCAAAGGCAGCTTATGAATGCCCAAATCACTGACTAGGGCTTCCATCTGAACAACCGCCTACTCGGAGATGTCAGTGAACTGCCTTCCAATCGATCTTCAAAGCCAGGATGATAGAGAAGCCTACTATTCCATATCTGTATAGAAAGACTTCCCTGCCCGGAAAGCTAGGACGTTCGATCGACTCCTTCTTCTTTAGAACGAGAAGTTTACCTTAGTAATACTAGCCGTATACTCGTAGTATAATCAGCCCTTATTCTCCTAAGGAACTAAAGGGACTCACACTCCGAATACAGGAATGAAACTGACAGAAACGAATGGCTTTTGCATCGAGACATAGCTGTCAAAGCTAGCCGATGTTGAGACCCACCCAATAGTGGCTTCCATCCATCTATCAGAGAAGTTTTCCGATCAATCGACCTGCTCCAGTAGGTGGTAACGGTTGGCCCTGTGAATGATTCGTACATAGCATCTATTCAAGGGGGTTGGGGAGATAGAAGCTGCTGTTTTTGCAGCTGCCGAGGATTTCGCTCGACAGGTCTTCCACATCCGAATGGTCCGGTCCTTCCATGAGGGTTCGCGGGAGTTGAAAGAAGGAAAAAAGGCTGCTGGCTACTCAACTGCCGCAGTTCTTGGTCTTTATTTCTTTCTGACTCATGGAGCTTTCCGAGGCATCTCGGGAGGAGGCGAAGCTCTGTCCACGCGGCTCACGAAACTCTCTGTGAGTGTCCACGCCGGCCTTTGATTTCGATCTCTTTGATCGTTCACGACACGTTCCCCCCCCCCCAGTTAGTTATATGATCAACGGGATCAGTTGGCTAGAGGCTAGTTTCTCGCTAGGGTGAGCGAGAAAAAGCTTACGCCGAAGTAGCACGTAGAGAATGGCTTTTATGTTTTACCCAATAAAGCAGGGGAGCCAGCTCGAGCTCCATGAGACAAACTCCACTCTGATCTATAATATGGCTTTCTGCCGGTAGTGCCGGTCAAAGCACCATCATAAAGAGTAGCAACCCGAAGCTATCCCGACTTCCTATTCCGATAGACCCGAAGTTACGGAATAATTCCAACTAGCGAAAGACTCTTCTTTCTTTTCTTTCCAATTCGTCCTGCAAGTGAGCGAAGGAAAGAAATTGACCTTTGAAGAGCAGGCACGAGAGAACGCTAGGTCATGGAGTCACTCTTTATATAACTAGTCAACCAGTTCTACTATTAAAAACTAGCTTTCCTTCGATGAAGCAAGTAAAGTCAGAAATAGCTGGACGTATCGGAACGAGTAGCGAAGGGATTCCTCGAAAGGGACAGCGAGTGAACGATACCAAGACTAGGCAAGAGTAGCATTTCGTCTAGTCCGATAGGCCGTCTATTGGTTCGTCTGTTTTTATGTGTTAGAAAAATCTCGTCTTTCGGGCTTTAGGCTGTGCTTTCGTTCTGTTATTGGAAAACCATCTTGTTGTTTGCCAGGAGAGTGAGGGAAGCTTGCTTCAGGGGGGTAGGAAGACCGAGTGAACAATCCAATCAACGCCAAGGAAAAGCAACGTCGAGTAGCTAAGCGAAAGGGGACGCTCGTTAGTGGTCGACTCGGCTCTACTCGGCAAGAGGAGTATTTGGCATCGGCTAGGTAGACGGGTCATTCCGGACTTCGGTCTTGGACGAAAACCCCCAGTGCACCCCCCTTTCCGTCTCCTAATAAGAAAGCTTTTCTCTCTTATTAGCTGACTGGCTGACTGACATAATTCATTCTTGTCTTTCGAGGTTAGTCCGGAAGGTGCCAAAGAATACGTGCCGCCTGCCTTCCCTGACAGAGAAGCTAGCTCTTTCTTTTTGATAGATCGCTACGCTCTATGCCCCAATCTTCAGCATCATTAATGAAGAGCGGTCCCTGGTCTGACCTTTACTTCAAGGTATGCTTGTCTTCCTCTATTACCACTCCCTTTCTTCAACAAAATAATATCAATCCGCAGGAACAATTTGTATCTTACTGTCCCTACGGAGTGGAAATCTTACCGCAGCAAAAACGAGTTCCTAAGAATCAAAATAACAAAGACAAATTCGACATGAAAAAAGAAAAATCGCAAGTGATGCGATTATTGGTAAAGGGAAGGGTGTTCTCGCCGAATTTAAGGTAGTCCGATTTTTCCATCTCTAGTGGTTAATGATTCTATCTAAAGGTTGTGGGGCGTTTTGGAGTAAGAAAATGACGTAGCCTTATAGGACTCTACATTTCAATCCTTTTGACCCCTTTATACTGTCTCCTCGGAATAGACAGGAGGGTCAGTTTCTAGGTAAAAGCCTATTCCATGATTGGGGTTAGAAAGAAAGATTTGGAGGAGTTGGCAGGGTTAAATGGTTTCTTGAGGTAAAGGACCTCCACCTCGGATAGGTATGATGCAAAGCTTGAACCAGGATTGTCCGGGTCGATTGAATCAACCTTTTCTTCAATGTTCACTGAGGAGCGTTCTACAGACTTCTCGACTTGGGGGCAAAGGATTTCATTGTTTTGTTGACCTCGGGAGAGTGAAGTACCCTTCGTTTAGCTTGATCAGTAAGGCTCCTTGGAAATAGTCTGATCATAGGACCATCATCTCCAGAACTTGAGATACAGGAAGATCAAAAGGTAACTCTGGAAGAAGAACAGAAGTAGACAAGCCAGAATGAATAGGGACACTGCCAATCACAAAGTCAGACCCAGCATTCCCAGAACCAGCACCTGGGTGAGGCACAATTGATGGACCCCCCATCATCAGAAACAGAAGATTCCTAAATAGCAAAAGTCTTTGTTAGCTGCACCTTCCCAGGTGAACTAGACCCCTTCCCTTTCCTACCAACAACACCTGTATGAGTATTACCCACCCCAGGCATCAATATACTAGGAGAACCCAACAACTTAGGACTCCCACCAACCACCCTAGCAGTAGTATCAGGTACAGAGGAACAAGGCCCACCAACCACCACAGAAGGAAACACCTGAGCACCCCTAGATGGAGAACTAACATTCCTCAAAACCCCAGACCTTGCACTGGAACAACAGAGACACTCTGACTAGGAAGAGGAGTGACACACAGCCTGAGCACAGACCCCAGAAACTTCTAAAACAGGGGAAGTGACAACTTTCTTGGGACACCTTTCATCCATATGACCAAAAACCTGACACAGAGAGCATCTTGAAGGTTTCCATGGGTATTTCACAGAGATACAAGAAGAGGCCCCATTAGTATGTTTCAGATCAATAGAATCCTGAAAAGAAGACTTCACATCAACCTCAACACATATACGAGCATAGCTAAGCCTTTGATTAGACTCAGTCAGAGAATCAGCATACAGAGGAGAGCAATAGAGAAGAAAGAGATTATGCATTACGTTCTCTTCCTCTTACCGGGATTCGAGGGAACCTAGGCACACTAGAGCGTCAAGGAAAGAAAGCAATTCATTCATCGGCGGCAGAAGCAGAGGAGGCCCTCCAGGGCGGTCAGATTTGGATCAATAGAAATAGAAGGATGCTCCTATAATAAGAAGATCGGATGAAGCAAGGATATCTTGTCAATTAGTTCGAATTCCAATCAGTTCGGTCCTCGGGTCAGACAATCCGACCTTGAGGGGTAGCAAGATCCTTCTAAGATTGGGCACATTTGAAAGACAGAGAAGGGACACCTTTTCCCAACTGACATCGTAGATCCACTTGCTACTTACGGGGCGGGGAAGATCAACTCGTCTTTCCCTTTTAGTTCCATGAGGACGAGCAGTCGACTATGGTCTTTGTTCATAGACCCTATTCGTCAGCCTATATCTAATACCCTTTTATGCCCTTCATGTAGGGCCATCTATGAAATTGCAAGTACGGCAGCTTTCAGGTTACTACTAGAAAGAGGTAGTTTGCTCCTAGCCATACTCCTTATACGTCTTCGATGTCACTGACTTTCTCACTTGAATCGGCGAAGAACCGAAGCCTTGTCTTTGTGAACCCCTTCTCTCACCTTTCAGGAAGGTGTCCGGGGCAATCAATCCTAACAAAACCAAAAGACCGATCGGGATCCACGAGAAAGAAGAACAAAGGCACATCACTACATATAAGATAAGAAATCGGGCACTCAAAACGGGAAAGAGAAAGAAACCTTATTGAGCGGGAAGCGCGGGCAAGCCCATGCTTCTTCGCTGCAACAAAGGAGATACCTCAGGGAAAAGCCTGACTCTATTCCGGACTTTATGCAGCGGCACCGGTCTACCTCCATGTTCTCCAGTCGCCCAATAGGAAAGATACAGTATTGGTTAGCCAACCACAACTAGATGGGAGAGTAAACCAACTTTGGCTTCCCCATGATCTCCCAAGATTTCTTAGGGAGGATGTTAACATCATACCCCAGGTCTAATATCACATCCTTGATGTCATATCCATCTATCTGAGCATATAGATAGAATGATTCTCCTATCTGGTTGACTGAAGACTCTTTTGGATCGGGAAGATTAGCAGAAATTATAGCAAAATCTTATGAAGCACCCTCTCACCTGTGGAGGTAGGTGCACAATTGTCTTGTTAAATGGTCATCATCCATATTCTCTGCAAATAAGAGGAACCATTCCCAGACAGGTTCCACTCAACTATCTTAGGCACCTGTAAGTGGAGTGCTCCCGCAACTCTGTCCTCGTTCTATAAGCCTCTGAACAGGAACCACTGGCGGAATGTAACGCCCTAGAACAACTCTAATGCCGATCCGACCATGAATGAGAGTACCGGCCAAGGGAATGGCTCAGGTCAGGTAAGGGTTGGGCCTGGTAGATGTACTAAGGCCAAAGAGAATGGTAGAACGGGATGTCATTACGATACGATCTATCCCGACATTATATAATTCATTATGCTAAGGCGTAATTACATATAAAGAATGACCAAAGCTTTACGACCGAGAAGGGAAGGAGACAGAGACTTTCAATGACCGGGTATGACTAGCTCCCTCCATCGAGTGCAAGCCATCAAGCGGGAAAGTAGCTAGTCGAGTCGCTAGGAAAGTCGTTGGTTAGAACGCTCGCTGTAGCTAGTAAAGTCGAAAGTCATCGAGCAGTAATGTACGATCAGCTGGGCTAGTGGAAGCAAAAGGGCTAGTAGGGGCATAAGCGCTAGTGGGGGCAGTCTGAATATCCCCATCCGGTTCAGGACCTTCGGCATTAATACGTGGTTATCATTTCCTCTCTG